TGTTTTGTTATAATTGAAATTGAGAAATCTTTTTTAATTGAAAAATCAATACTGATTAGTTCTGCTTCCATTTTTATGTTGTCATTAGGAAAACACAATTTGAAATTCAAATCTCAGAATCGTTCATGAATTCCAAGTAAGGAGTCAATGGTTCAAATTTCTCGTCTGAAAAATACACATTTTTTTTCTCAATAGAAAAACGAGAGAATGTTTTTAGCATTGTGTATTTTCAGATACTATACAATCAAAGGGATGGATCAAATCCAATCAAAAGGGGTATTTCTTTTTTTTTTTAGTAAATAAAAGGATTAAGGAAAACAGAAGTCAAAATGCAAGTACAATAATAATTCCGTAATCCGGAAAAAATTGCACCTATTTTCTATCATTTTGGCGGCATGGCCGAGCGGTAAGGCGGGGGACTGCAAATCCTTTTTCCCCAGTTCAAATCCGGGTGTCGCCTGAATCCTGAATCACCAAAAAACTCGAAATCATAATCGATTTATTGGATGGATTTCTCAATAGTGTTCGGTAGAACCCATTTTTGACTCTGCGACATTAATTCCACTATTATTACTGAGGAATAATTCCTTCGTATTTATAGAGATTAGGGGACATAATGCACATGGATATAGTAAGTCTCGCTTGGGCTGCTTTAATGGTAGTCTTTACATTTTCCCTTTCACTCGTAGTGTGGGGAAGAAGTGGGCTTTAGAAGTACTACTAATTGAGTTCAGGAATCAAACCCGCTTGTTTTATAGATCGTTCTGCAACGCACTTTGAACTATTTAAAATCAAAACTCTGAATTTGGAATCCCATTGGATTCCAATGGAGTAATCTATGATAGGAATCATACTCTTTCAATCCAAGAGATATTTCTCCCGTCTTTGTACTTCGAAAAGAAAGGGATTCAGATGATTGGAAATTTATTCCAACCTAAAATTCTTCCGAAATTTTCTATTTCAATCAATGGGAATGGGGCTCTTACTATCTTTATAGACGGATACTAAGGAAGTTTTTCTTTTTTTATTTATTTCCCTCTTGACTCTTCAAAAAAGAAGTCGTTTTGTTAAGCGTATACACACTTTCTATAAGAAATGATATCGAGATCCTGGTTGTTTAAGGAGAGACTGGTCAATAATAAGATCTTGCCTCGGGCGGGTTACATATCGGGCATTTACCCTTTGGTTTCTATTCGAATTTTAGAAAGGCGGTTTAGGCTTTATCACCTTATTTCATATGGCGTTAAAAATAGGCGAGGTTTCCCCTTCCTTATTAGTAAAAGGAAAGGAATTAGAATCCTAAAATAAGAATTATTTTAGATTGAGCGGAACAAATAGATGTAGCAAATTGGGTCTTATGTCAATTCCATAAAATATATGGAATATATTGATATGGAAATGGAATTAATATACACATATAGGAAGAGAATATTGTAGATTGATATATAGAAACTTAAGCGTTTATCTTTATTCTAGATTACAGCTTTATAGACTAAGAGATAGATAGTATGGTAGAAAAATGAATTTTTCTACCATACTATCTATCTCTTAGATAATTTCCGATTCTAGTGCGCTCATTTCATTTAAGTTAAGACGTGAAATTGGACCCCTTTCATTTTACTTCGTAAATTTTTGATAAGAACTTGGAAGGAAAGTTTGATTCAAATTCATTTGAAAATTCAATCGAATTAATCATTTTGACTGACTGTTTTTACGTAAATGATAAGTAGAAAGGCGGTAGGAACTAGAATGAATAGTGCAGTAGCAATAAATGCAAGAATATTTACTTCCATAATCTCATCGGTTTTTTACTTCGCAATAACTCGGGATTTAATCCCCTAGAGATGATAAATCTTTCGTCTATCGTCTGTAAATTCAATGGATGAATTACCTCTCGATGATCTTGAACCGAATCACTATCATGAATAACAATATCTGATCTATCAAATCAACCCGTCGTCAAGACTTGAATAGTATAACATAGGAAGTTCTTTTATCCATACCGAATCAAAATTTTGATTCCTAACTCAATTACTCCGAAATGATATTTATCATCCGTTTCCTTGTTTTTTCTATAACCCACCTTTGCGTCTTCCTTGGAGAATCTTCTGATGAAGGATCATCAGATTGCCTTTCCACTTCAATTAATTACATAGTTCCGAACCTAACAAACAAAAAAAGCGAGATGGAAAAATAGGAAAAAAAAAAGAAATCAAGACTCCTTTTTGCTTTGGGAATGCAAGTATACCCCTTGACATTCTTTACTAGTTCATAGAAAGGGAAAAATGGATTTTTGTATTTATTGGATCCGTCGGGACTGGCGGGGCTCGAACCCGCAGCTTCCGCCTTGACAGGGCGGTGCTCTAACCGATTGAACTACAATCCCAGGGAAATAAGGGATCTGGCAGAAATTTGGATTCTTTTTTATCTTCGTATGGGGTCTTTCTAAAGGACAAGGGATTTTCTACTATCTCATGGTAGATTGATGCGGCTTATTGGG